TAAAACTTATAATAATGTAAATAAAAACATTTTTAAACCATAAAAAATATGGTTCGGGACTTTCCTGTTTTTTGAAGTTGTGTGTATAAATGTTAGTTATCTTAGGGGTTATAATGTCTTCGGGGTTTAATATTCTACTTGTGGTTCGGGGGTTGATGGGTGTATATCTTATGTTTTAATGGGTGAATTGGTAGTTAAGCTAGGACTAACCTTTTATGCAGGCGAGGCTTTGTTGGGCCCCGCCTAACATTTTTTTAAATTTTATTAGATTAATCAAAAAAAACTTATAATAATGTAAATAAAAACATTTTTAAACCATAAAAAACGACTCGAGGTTTTCCTGTTTCCGGGGGGTTTACAGGAGCGTTAGTTATCTCAGGAGTTTAGGGGGGTAGGGGGGTTTACGCGAAAAAGCCAAAAGGGGGTAATATAGATATCTTCCGACTAAATTTCACTACTTTATGTCCTTGAAATATTTATATGTAATTCTTTTGTAAAGACTTTTTACCACTCATACTATTTCCTTGCTTCCTAAGATGATTCCCACCTTATTAGCTAGATTGCGTGCACTGTGAAATGTCTATTGAAAAGGAAAAAAAAAAAAAAGAGCTAAATGCCCGATGGAAAGAACGCTCGGCATGGTGGCCGCTCCCGCTTTTGTTTTCCACCATTAACTTATGCCTTCTACGATAAATTTATTGGGGAGGTTTACAATTTGTGGCCCTGAAATAGGAACCAAATGCCAGGAATAAATCACTGTGTGAAACCCCCACAATATTTGTCCCTCACCTTCAATAACCGTTGGCATTAAGAAATGGACTTGTTGGTCGGCTCTTACTACATTAAATATTTGAGTTTGTCGGGATTTTGAATAAAGGTATAACTTGACTTATGAGTTTTTGTGTTAGGTCTTAAACTTTCGCCCGGTATTTATCATTACTTTGTTGATGTTCATTATTTGCTTTATGTAAAATTGTTCGTATCATATGACACTTGAATGGTTAAACCCTAGATATGGTGATAAAACATGAATGTACTTGAATGCTATATGATATGGTTAATATAAATTAATGTTGATAATACATATATGTATATAAAATTATTGTACATATATCACAAAGAATAGTTTAACTAAGAATCCTGGCTTTGGGAGCCAGGGGTGGGAGTTAAAATCTCCTTTCTTTGAGCACTAGGGAGGATTTTAACCTCCGACATCTGGTTTACAAGACCAGGGCTCTGATGCTGAGCTACTAGTGCAAGCTCATTCAAGTGCTTTGTCCTCTGCATAGCCTGCTAGTGGTGTAAGGACTAGAAAGAGGAAAAAGTATAAAAAGGATGCGATTTGTCCAATAATAACGAATGGGTGTGATACAGGTATTCCCCCGATTCAGGTGAGAATAATAACGTCTGCGATTAAGGTTCAAAACAAGAATTGTGTAAGTGGTCGGAAAGTGAGGCTTCGTTGTTTAGACGTGTGTAGAAACGGTACGAGTATCAGAATAAGGATGGAAGCTAGGAGGGCCAGGACTCCTCCTAGTTTATTGGGAATGGAGCGTAGAATTGCATATGCGAACAGGAAATATCACTCTGGCTTAATGTGGGGAGGAGTAACCAGCGGATTGGCGGGGGTGAAGTTGTCTGGGTCTCCTAGCAGGTTGGGTGAAAACAAAGCTAGACATGTAAGGGCAATGACAAGTACTGCAAACCCTAATAAGTCTTTGTATGAGAAGTAGGGGTGGAAGCTTATTTTATCCGCATCTGAATTTAGGCCGAGGGGATTATTTGATCCTGTTTGATGAAGGAAAAGGAGGTGGACTATGGTTGCGCCGGCAATTACAAAGGGGAATAAAAAGTGGAAGGCAAAGAATCGGGTAAGGGTTGCATTGTCTACTGAGAATCCACCTCAAATTCATTGAACAAGGGCGTTACCTACGTAGGGTACTGCAGAGAGTAGGTTGGTGATAACGGTGGCACCTCAAAAGGACATTTGGCCTCAGGGTAATACATAACCGACGAAGGCAGTTATTATAACTAGAAGTAGCAGAACTACTCCGATATTTCATGTCTCTTTATAGAGGTATGAGCCGTAGTAAAGTCCGCGGCCAATGTGGGCATAGATGCATACAAAGAAGAAGGATGCGCCGTTGGCGTGAAGGTTTCGGATGAATCACCCGTAATTTACGTCTCGGCAAATATGAGCAACGGAAGAAAAAGCCGTAGCAATATCAGAGGTGTAGTGTATGGCTAAAAATAGTCCTGTGAGGATTTGAATAATTAAGCAGAGTCCTAAGAGAGAGCCGAAGTTTCATCACACTGAAATATTTGAGGGGGCGGGTAGGTCAACTAGGGCATTGTTTGCGATTTTGAGGAGAGGATGTGTCTTTCGTAGACTTGCCATTAGTGGGTTCTTGTAGTTGAATAACAACGGTGGTTTTTCAAGCCATTAGTTCTGGTTAAAGTCCTGGCAGGAATTATGACTTACATTATGTCTTTATTTTTAATTGGATTAGTTCTAGGGTTGGTTGCAGTTGCTTCTAACCCTTCTCCTTACTTTGCTGCCTTAGGGTTAGTAGTTGTGGCGGGCATGGGGTGTGGAGTATTGGTTGGTCATGGGGGACCCTTTTTATCGTTGGTGCTGTTTTTGATTTATTTGGGTGGTATACTAGTCGTGTTTGCGTACTCGGCGGCACTTGCCGCTGAGCCTTATCCGGAAAGTTGGGTAAGTGGTCCTGTTGTAGGCGACATGCTAATATATTTGGTAGGGGTGGGGGTGGCTTCTAGTATATTTTGAGGGGGGTGATATGAGTCCTCATGGGTGCCGGCTGATGAACTTAGTGAGTTGTCTGTCCTGCGAGGTGATATTGGAGGGGTTGCGTTAATGTACTCATTAGGGGGAGGAATGTTAGTACTTAGTGCGTGGGTCCTGCTTCTCACCTTGTTTGTTGTGCTGGAGTTAACTCGGGGACTAAGTCGGGGGGCCCTTCGGGCAGTTTAACGGGTGAATAATAGGGCAGCAAGGGTTAGGGTGAGAAGGAATAGGGTGAGGTATGTCTTAATTATTCCTTGTTGGGTGTTGCTTGTTGTTGTAATTAGAGGAATATTTGATGAAGAGATTGCTTTGGGACCGATTTTCTCTAGTCAAGTTTGGTCAATCAGTTGGCTGGCAAGTGTCTGTCCTAAAACTAGATTTAGTTTGGGGGTAAATCGGTGAACGATCGAGGGGAAAAAGCCTAACATGTTGGAGAAGTGGTGGGTAATTAGATTAGGGGTAACTTTGTACTGTTTATTGGTGAGTGTTGCTAGTTCGAGGGCAATGAGTAGTCCCATAATTGTAACCACAAGGGCAGCTAGTTTGAGCAAGGGGGGCATAGATATCACGGGGGTCTTAAGAGGGGTAATGCTTGAGATAATTAGGAGGCCAGCGACAATGCTTCCTCACGCAAGTCGCTTTAAGGGGTTAATAACCGCTGGGTTATTTTCATTGATGGGGGAAATAGCGTTAAACCGTGGGTGGCCCATTGAGACAAAAAACACTACGCGGAGACTGTAGATGGCTGTGAATGAGGTGGCTAGAAGGGTTAGGACTAGGGCTCAGGCGTTTAGGTGGGATGTGTTTAGTGCTTCAATAATGGCATCTTTGGAGAAGAATCCTGCCAGAAAGGGGGTGCCTGTGAGGGCTAAACTACCAATAGTGAGGCAGGAGGATGTAAAGGGGGCAAGGTGATGTATGCCTCCTATTTTTCGGATATCTTGTTCGTCGTTGAGGCTGTGAATAATTGAGCCAGAACAGAGGAATAGTATTGCCTTAAAGAAGGCATGGGTGCAAATGTGGAGGAAGGCTAGTTGAGGTTGATTTAAGCCAATAGTAACTATTATTAGGCCGAGTTGACTTGATGTGGAGAATGCTACGATCTTTTTGATATCATTTTGGGTTAGGGCACAGGTGGCTGTAAATAGCGTCGTTAGGGCACCTAGACATAGGCAGGTGGTGAGGGCAGTTTGGTTATTTTCCAGGAGAGGACTTGTTCGTACTAGGAGAAAAATACCGGCAACGACTATGGTGCTCGAATGCAGTAGGGCAGAGACCGGTGTAGGACCCTCTATGGCAGAGGGGAGTCAAGGGTGAAGACCAAATTGGGCCGATTTGCCTGTAGCGGCAACAATTAGGCCTAGTAGCGGTAGGGTAAGATCCATGTCTTTTGTTGCTACAAAAATCTGTTGTAACTCTCAGGAGTTAGCGTTGGTTGCTATTCACGCTATTGTGAATAGCAATCCAATGTCTCCGACCCGATTATACACAACGGCCTGAAGGGCCGCTGTGTTGGCATCCGCTCGCCCGTATCATCAGCCAATGAGTAAAAATGATATAATGCCTACTCCTTCTCAGCCAATAAAAAGTTGGAACAGATTGTTTGCTGTAACAAGAATAATTATGGCAATAAGGAAAACTAGGAGGTATTTAAAGAATCGGTTTATATATGGGTCTGCGTGTATATATCATGATGCAAATTCTAGAATAGACCAAGTGACGTAGAGGGCAATGGGGACGAAGATAACTGAGTAGTGATCAAATTTGAAGCTAATGTTCACGTCGAAGGTTAGTGTATTCATTCAATTTCATGAGGTGATGATTGCTTCTGCGCCCTCGTTAAGAAAGAGAAATAGGGGGATTAGGCTAACGAAGAAGGCCAGGGCGACCGCTGTCTTAACATGGGAGACGGCCCAGTCGGGGTTTCGGGGGCGAGGCTCCAGGGTAGTAAAGATAGGATATGCTAATAGTAAAAAGATAATGACTAAGCTGGATGATATAATAAGTGATGAGGAGTGCATAGCTGCTACTTGGATTTGCACCAAGAGTTTTTGGTTCCTAAGACCAATGGATGAGCTGTTATCCTTTAGGAGCAGGCCGAGTGAGCCCTGGGGTCCAACCAAGGTCACGGAGATTAGCAGTCTTCGTTGCTGGCGAGCCTCTCTCGGTGGATAAGGGGATTTTAACCTCTGTCTTTAGAATCACAATCTAATATTTTTGTTAAACTATATCTACAGGTAGTTCAGCCTCATACTAATTCGGGCTTTAAGACAAGTAGAAGTAGGGGGAGGAGGTGAAGGGCTATAACTAGGTGCTCCCGGGTATAGGAGGGGTTTAGGCTAATAATATGTGCTGGGAGGGGACCCCGTTGGGTCATGAGGAATATATAAAGTGAATAGCTCGCGGTAATAAGGGTTCCTGCCCCTGTTAGTACGAGGGTTCATCATGATCAACCAAATAATGAGGTAATAATTAAAAGTTCCCCCATGAGGTTGGGTAGGGGGGGAAGGGCTAAGTTTGCGAGGCTGGCAATAAATCACCATGTTGCTATAAGTGGGAGCACTATCTGCAATCCCCGGGCTAATAGTATTGTCCGGCTATGGAGGCGTTCATAATTTGTGTTGGCCAAGCAGAAGAGGGCCGAGGACGTTAGGCCGTGTGCAATCATAAGGATTACAGCGCCGGCAAGACCTCAAGGTGTCTGGATAAGAATACCTCCAACGACCAGGCCCATGTGGCTTACGGATGAATAGGCGATGAGGGATTTGAGATCTGTTTGGCGAAGGCAGGTGGAGCCAGTTATAATTACACCTCAGAGGGCGAGGACAATAAAGGGATAGCTTAATTCCTTGGTGAGAGGTTCCAATATGACTATTATTCGGATCATGCCGTAGCCTCCTAGTTTTAGAAGAACTGCAGCTAGAACCATTGAGCCTGCAACTGGGGCTTCTACATGTGCTTTTGGTAGCCAGAGATGTGCTCCATATAAGGGTATTTTTACTAAAAATGCAATTAGGCAGCCTGCTCATCAAAGCTTGTCAGCATAAGATGAAAGAGGGGTAGAGTTAGTATATTGGATGGTTAAGAGGGAGAGGGAGCCCGTATCCTTTTGAAGAAGTAATAGGGCAACCAGTAATGGGAGAGAGCCCGCTAGGGTATAAAACAAAAAATATACTCCCGCATTAAGGCGTTCTGCCTGGTTACCTCACCGAGTAATAATAATTAGTGTGGGGATGAGAGTAGCTTCAAATATAACATAAAACATAAGGAGTTCAGTGGCACCGAATGCTATAATAAGGAATACTTGCAGAGATGTTAATAGGCTGATGTAGGTCCGTTGGCGGTTAATAGGTTCGAGTGCTGTGTGGCTTTGGCTTGCCAAAATTATAAGAGGGAGTAGTCAGCAGGTAAGAACAAGGAGGGGTGTTGAGAGGGGGTCTGTGGCTATGAAGGGCGTGAGGCAAGATCAGCCTGTTTCGGATGTATTTTTTAGTCAAGTGAGGCTGGCCAATGCAATGATTAGGCTGTGGGAGAGGGTAGTAGGTCATAATCACTTGGCAGGGGTAAGCCAGGCTGTGGGGAGAAGCATCAGGGTGGGAATTAGGATTTTTAGCATTGTAAGAGGTTTAAGGTTTGAAGGCGATCTGAACCATGCGTGCGAGCTGTGGCTACCAGTAAGGCAAGCCCTGCGCTTGCTTCACAAGCTGAAAAAGCCAATAGAAGCATAGGAGCCGCAGAGAAACTTGTGGAGCCTAGTTGAAGGGTTCAAATCGAAAGTCCAATAAATAAAGAAAGCATCATCCCTTCTAAGCATAAAAGAGCAGAGAGGAGGTGTGTTCGATGGAATGCTAGGCCTGTCAGTCCTAGGGTAAAGGCCGATGAGAAAGCGAAGTGAGCGGGAGTCATTAGACAATTATGGACTTTAACCATAAGCTTTTGAGCCGAAATCAAATATTTTTCTTAAACTAATTGGCTATTCGGCTCATTCTAATCCTCCTTGAATTCACTCGTAAACTAAGCCAAGGGTAAGAAGAATAAGCACGGCCACGGCTCAGAAGAGTGTCAATAAGGGGGAAGTTAATTGGTCCCCTCAGGGGAGTGGGAGGAGAAGGGCAATTTCTAAATCGAAAAGGAGGAAAAGAATGGCGACTAGGAAGAAGCGGAGGGAAAATGGTAGGCGGGCTGATCCTAAGGGGTCGAAACCACATTCATAGGGGGAGAGCTTTTCGTGGTCGGGGGTCATTTGGGGAAGCCAGAAGGATACAATGGCCAGGACTACGGAAAGCAAAATAGTGATGGTAATTACAGCTATTGCTACGTTCATTATCTTTCCTTGGATTTTAACCAAGACCGGGTGATTGGAAGTCACTTATACTAGTTTTAATACTAGAAAGATTAAGAGCCTCATCAGTAGATAGAGATATATAGGAATAATCACACAACGTCTACGAAATGTCAGTATCAGGCAGCTGCTTCGAACCCGAAGTGGTGCTCGGATGTAAAGTGGTATTGGATTTGTCGTAGGAGGCAGACAGCTAAAAATGTGGAGCCAATAATAACGTGTAGTCCGTGGAATCCAGTGGCTACGAAAAAGGTAGAGCCGTACACGCCATCTGCAATTGTAAAGGGGGCTTCATAATATTCCAGGCCTTGAAGAAATGTAAAATAAAAGCCTAGAATAATAGTTAAGGCTAGCGATTGAATGGTCTGTTTTCGTTCACCTTCCATAATGCTGTGGTGAGCTCAGGTGACCGTTACCCCGGAGGCAAGTAGGACAGCTGTATTAAGGAGGGGGACTTCAAAGGGGTCAAGAGTTGTAATGCCCGTTGGAGGTCAGCAGCCCCCTAGCTCAGGAGTGGGGGCTAGGCTTGCGTGGTAAAAGGCTCAGAAGAATCCTAGGAAAAAAAATACTTCGGAGGTAATGAAAAGAATTATCCCGTATCGAAGACCTTTTTGTACGGGGGGTGTATGGTGTCCTTGAAATGTACCTTCTCGTACGATGTCTCGTCATCATTGGTATATTGTAAGAAGCAGTAGAGCTGTTCCTAGGGTTATTAAGGTTGTTGAGCGAAAATGAAATCAGGTCGCGAGGCCTGATGTTATCAGCAGGGCAGCAATTGCCCCTGTTAGGGGTCAAGGGCTGGGGTCAACTATGTGGTAAGGGTGTGCTTGATGGGCCATTAGACGTTTTCTTGTAGATACAGTGTTAGTAGGAGAACGAAGACGTAGGCTTGAATTATTGCTACAGCAACTTCTAATAGGGTGAGGAGAACCAGTACTGTTGTTGTGATGATTGCCACGGTTGGTATTAAGGGAAGAAGTACGAAGGCGCCTGTAGCAATTAGTTGAATTAAGAGGTGACCAGCTGTTAAATTGGCTGTTAGTCGTACTCCTAGGGCAAGGGGGCGAATAAAGAGGCTAATTGTTTCGATAACGATAAGCACGGGGATGAGGGGGCCGGGTGTGCCTTCTGGTAGGAGGTGTCCTAGGGCATGGGTTGGTTGGTTTCGCATACCAATAATGACAGTTGCTAATCAGAGAGGTACCGCAAGTCCTAGATTTAGTGACAATTGGGTGGTGGGGGTAAAAGTGTAGGGAAGAAGTCCTAATATATTTAGGGTGATTAAAAAGATCATTAATGAGGTTAGGAGGGCAGCTCACTTATGACCCCCGATGTTTAAGGGAAGGAGAAGCTGTTGAGTAAAACGGTTAATAAATCAACCTTGAAGCGCGAGGAATCGGTTATTTAATCATCGAGTTGTAGGTGTGGGGTAAAGGAGTCAGGGTAGGGTAAGGGCAAGGGCTATTAATGGGATCCCGAGATAGGTGGGGCTTATAAACTGGTCAAAAAAGCTTAGTGTCATGGTCAAGTTCAGGGGTCTGTTTTGGCTTTTTCTGCGCTTTGCAGGGTAGGGGTATTTGGGAAGGTGTGGGCTGTAACTTTAGCGGGAATAACGGCCAGGAAGACCATTCACGAGAAGACTAAAATAGCAAATCAAGGTGCGGGGTTGAGTTGGGGCATGTCGTTAGGGGTGGTTGGGAGCCACCAATCTTTAGCTTAAAAGGCTAACGCTATACCCTATTTAGCTTCCTAGCGAGGCGTCTTCAAGTATTCGAGATGATCAGTTTTCAAAGTGTTCTAGGGGAACTGCTTCCACTACAATAGGTATAAAGCTGTGATTTGCTCCGCAGATCTCAGAGCATTGTCCGTAGAATACGCCTGGTCGGGATGCGATGAAGGCTGTTTGGTTAAGGCGACCTGGGACTGCGTCCATTTTTACTCCCAGGGCTGGGACTGCTCATGAGTGGAGTACATCGTCTGCGGAGACTAAGACTCGGATGGGGGATTCAACTGGAATAACCATGCGATGGTCGGCTTCTAATAGGCGGAATTGTCCAGGGGTCAGGTCTTGGGTAGGAATTATATATGAGTCAAAGCCTAGATCTTCGTAGTCAGTATATTCATAGCTTCAGTATCATTGGTGGCCAACGGCTTTAATTGTTAATAAAGGGTTGTTAATTTCATCTATAAGGTAGAGGATGCGAAGGGAGGGGAGTGCAATCAGAATTAAAATGATAGCTGGGAGAATTGTTCAGATAATTTCAATCTCTTGTGAATCTAAAATATATTTGTTCGTTAATTTAGTGGTGACTATAGCAAGAATAATATAAAGCACTAGTGTGCTAATCAGGAAGACGATTATTAAAGCATGGTCATGAAAATGAAGAAGTTCTTCTATAACAGGTGAAGCTGCATCTTGAAATCCAAGCTGTGACGGATGGGCCATTAAAAGCAAGACACGCGGGGGTCTAACCCACACTTCCGCCTTGACAAGGCGGTGTAATGTACTCTTTTACTAGTGTCTTATGAAAGAAAGTGGCAGAGCGGTTATGTGGTCGGCTTGAAACCGACCTATGGGGGTTCGACTCCTCCCTTTCTCGTTAGTCTGCTTGTACTTGTACAAAGGCAGGCTCCTCGAATGTGTGGTACGGGGGAGGGCAGCCATGTAGTCATTCTACATTGGTTGTTGTTAAATCTGTTGCTAGAACTTCACGTTTGGCGGCGAATGCCTCTCAAATAATAAATAAAAACATGATAACAGCTACTAGGGAGATCAGTGACCCGATTGAGGAGACTGTATTTCATAGGGTATAGGCGTCAGGGTAGTCGGAGTATCGTCGGGGCATTCCGGCTAATCCGAGGAAGTGTTGTGGGAAGAAGGTTAAGTTTACCCCCAAGAACATAATACCGAAGTGGATTTTTGTTCAAGTGCTGTGAAGCGTGTAGCCTGAGAATAGCGGGAATCAGTGCACGAAGGCGGCGACAATGGCAAATACGGCCCCCATAGATAGTACGTAGTGGAAGTGGGCTACTACATAATAGGTATCGTGGAGTACAATATCTAGTGATGAATTGGCCAGAACAATGCCTGTAAGCCCGCCTACTGTAAACAGGAAAATAAAGCCAAGGGCCCATAAAAGGGGTGTCTCTCATTTAATAGAGCCCCCATGTAGGGTTGCAAGTCAGCTAAATACTTTAACACCGGTGGGAATTGCGATGATTATTGTGGCAGACGTGAAATAAGCACGCGTGTCTACGTCCATACCAACTGTGAATATGTGATGAGCTCATACAATAAAGCCTAGGAGGCCAATAGCCATTATTGCTCACACTATGCCTATATAGCCAAAGGGTTCTTTTTTGCCAGAATAATAGGCGACGATGTGTGAAATCATACCAAAGCCAGGCAGAATGAGAATATATACTTCCGGGTGTCCAAAAAACCAGAATAAGTGTTGGTAAAGGATTGGATCTCCCCCTCCAGCCGGGTCAAAGAAGGTGGTGTTAAGATTTCGGTCGGTAAGGAGCATTGTGATGCCGGCAGCGAGAACTGGTAGAGAGAGAAGGAGAAGAACAGCGGTAATTAGGACCGCTCATACAAATAGGGGTGTCTGGTATTGAGAGATGGCTGGGGGCTTCATATTAATAATTGTGGTGATAAAATTGATTGCCCCGAGGATTGAGGAAATACCTGCCAGGTGAAGTGAGAAGATTGTCAGGTCAACTGATGCTCCTGCGTGGGCTAAATTACCAGCCAGGGGCGGGTACACTGTTCACCCTGTTCCGGCACCCGCTTCTACTCCAGAAGAGGCAAGTAGTAGTAGGAAAGAAGGGGGTAGAAGTCAGAAACTTATGTTATTTATACGAGGAAATGCTATATCTGGGGCTCCAATCATTAGGGGAATTAATCAGTTTCCAAAACCTCCAATTATAATTGGCATTACTATAAAGAAAATCATTACGAAGGCATGTGCTGTAACGATTACATTATAAATTTGGTCGTCTCCAAGGAGAGCGCCCGGTTGGCTTAGTTCTGCTCGAATGAGTAGGCTGAGGGCTGTGCCTACTATACCGGCTCAGGCACCAAATACTAGATAAAGGGTGCCGATGTCTTTGTGATTAGTGGAGAAAAATCAACGTGTGATGGCCACAGGTAGGATGGCTGAGTTTTTAAGCGATGGATTGTAGTCCCACAAACAGAGGTTTGAGTCCTCTTCTTACCAGAAGTCTTGAGGTGTTATACATATCAGATTGCAAATCTGAAGATGCAGGTTAGTCGTCTGCCGGGACTTTCCCCCGCCTTTGCCCGCCTTTTAGGCGGGGGAAAGATAGATGGATGCTTGTTGGTTTGAGCGCTTAGCTGTTAACTAAGATCTTGCAGGATCGAGGCCTGCCCTTCTAGAAAGGCTTTAGCTTAATTAAAGTACCTGTTTTGCATACAGGAGATGTGGGGTAGTGTCCCGCAAGCCTTATCAGGGACTGGGGGACTTCCACCCTCACTTAGGGCTTTGAAGGCCCTTGGTCTTGTTTTAACCTAAGTTCCTTAAAGGGTTATTAGTGCTATTGCGGCGGGTGTCAGGGGTAGAAGCAGTAGTGTAGCTATGGCTGAGGTAGCAAGTGGCAGTGTTAGTTGTAAGGAGGGGAGGCGTCATGGGGAGACTGCGGTTAGGTTATTTGGTGAGATAGTTAGTGCCATTGCGTATGATAGTCGCAGATAAAAATATAGGCTAAGGAGGGCGGTTATCGCCGCCAGTGTTGCGGCGGGGGCAAGGTCTTGTTTAGCAAGCTCTTGAAGAATAAGTCATTTTGGCATAAAGCCTGTAAGTGGGGGGAGGCCTCCCAAGGATAATAATAGAAGGGGTGCAAGGGCGGTTAGGGCGGGGGTCTTTGCCCATGAGGTTGCTAGAGCATTAATGCTGGTTGCTTTATTAAGTTTAAACATAAGAAATGCTGAAAACGTTATAATAAAATATGTGAGTAGTGTCAAGATAGTTAAGGAGGGGGAGAATTGTAGCACAATTACTATCCAGCCGAGGTGTGCGATGGAGGAGTAGGCAAGAATTTTGCGAAGCTGGGTTTGGTTGAGGCCTCCTCAGCCTCCTACAATGGTTGAGGTAAGTCCGAGAATAATTAAAAGGGTGGTGTTGGCACAGGGGGTTTGGACTAATAAGGCAAATGGGGCAAGTTTTTGTCAGGTTGACAAAATAAGTCCTGTGGTTAGGTCTAGGCCTTGAAGCACCTCAGGTAGTCATGAGTGTACAGGTGCAAGCCCCACTTTTAGTGCGAGGGCCAAAGTGACAAGGACAGTCGGGAAAGGGTGGGCAATCTGCAAAAGGTCTCATTGTCCAGTTAATCAAGCGTTGGTGGTGCTGGCAAATAGTAGTATAGCTGCTCCGGCAGCTTGAATCAAGAAATATTTAGTGGCTGCTTCAACTGCTCGGGGGTGATGGTGTTGAGCTATTAGAGGAATGATGGCAAGAGTATTTATTTCCAGGCCCATTCAGGCGAGTAGTCAGTGGGAGCTTGCGAAGGTGGTAGTAGTGCCTAAACCAATACCAAATAGCAGGGCGGTTAAGATGTAAGGGTTCATTAGCAAAGGAGGGATTTTAACCTTCGTGTTTGGGGTATGGGACCAAGAGCTTAGAATTAGCTGACTTTACTAGGAAATAGTGTAGTGGGAGCACCAGGAGTTTTGCTCTCCTTAGGCGGGGTTCGAGTCCCCCTTTTCTAAGAAGCGGGGGGGATTTGAACCCCCATAAGTCACTCTATCAAAGTGGTCCTTTACTTCAGGCACGGCTTCTTATCTATAGCTGGGGTGGCAAGCCAGCAAATGCAATGGGGAGGGCTAGGTGTCAGATAACCAGGGCCAGTGTAAGCGGGAGGAAGTTTTTTCAAATCAGATGTATGAGTTGATCGTAGCGGAATCGTGGGTAAGAGGCTCGGACTCATAAAAATAAGACAGACAGAAGGGCCGCTTTGGTTATTAGGTTTACCGCGGTGAGTTCAGGTAATATTGGAAAATGAGAGGCCCCTAAGAAGAGGGTGGCGGAAAGCGTATTTATAAGCAGGATATTAGCATATTCGGCCAGGAAAAATAGGGCGAATGGGCCACCTGCATATTCGACATTGAAGCCAGAGACTAGCTCGGATTCGCCTTCAGTAAGGTCAAAAGGTGCACGGTTTGTCTCCGCAAGGGTTGAAATATACCATATTGCGGCTAGCGGTCAAGCTGGGAGTAGTATTCAGACGCTCTCTTGAGCGATGTTGAAGGTCTGTAGGGTGAAACCTCCTGTAAAAATAATAGTACTTAATAGGATTAGGCCTAGACTAACTTCATATGAAATGGTTTGGGCTACAGCCCGAAGGGCCCCGATGAGGGCATATTTTGAATTTGATGCTCAGCCTGAGCCTAGAATGGAGTAGACAGCGAGGCTTGATAGGGCTAAAATAAATAGAATTCCAAGGTTCAAGTCAATGACTGGGTATGGGAGAGGCATGGGGGCTCAAAGGGTCAAGGCAAGTGTGAGTGCGAGTAGGGGGGCGAGGAGGAAAAGTACGGGGGAGGAAGTGGAGGGGCGAACGGGCTCCTTAATAAAGAGCTTCACACCATCGGCGATAGGCTGTAACAGCCCGTAAGGTCCTACAATATTTGGGCCCTTTCGTAGTTGTATATACCCTAGTACTTTGCGTTCTAGAAGCGTGAGGAAGGCGACAGCTAAGAGGACGGGGACAATGAAGGCCAAGGGGTTAAGAATATGGGTAATAAGGACTGAAATCATAGTTAAGGAGAGGACTTGAACCTCTGTAAAAAGGGCTTAGGTCTTTTGCATTCACCGGGCTCTGCCACCCCAACATGCCGTTCTCTCAGGCACGGGGGGTATGCCCTCTTGCCTACTTTAGTTGTCTTCACTAGGTGGGGGTGAGGCTTGCTTAGAGCAGGGGCCTCTTCTTTTCGGTCCTTTCGTACTAGAAAAGAGCACACCATAGATAGAAACTGACCTGGATTACTCCGGTCTGAACTCAGATCACGTAGGACTTTAACCGTTGAACAAACGGACCCTTAATAGCGGCTGCACCATTAGGATGTCCTGATCCAACATCGAGGTCGTAAACCCCCTTGTCGATATGGGCTCTAAAAGGGGATTGCGCTGTTATCCCTAGGGTAACTCGGTCCGTTGATCGGCATTGCCGGATCTTATTGGTCAGATATTCTGTTAATTAGAGCTGCGGCTCTTAGTTGTAGGAGGGGGTGCTCCCTTTCCACGTGGGGGTTTTTTGTTTCCCCGCGGTCGCCCCAACCAAAGACATTAGGGAAGGATTCCATTAGTTCAGGCCCTTATAGGGGGTTACTTGACAGGATCTTCTTTGGTGTCTAAAGCTCCATAGGGTCTTCTCGTCTTATGTTTATATCCCCGCTTCTGCACGGGGAGATCAATTTCATTGACTTGAAAGAGGAGACAGTTAAGCCCTCGTTGTGCCATTCATACAGGTCTTCATTTAAAAGACAAGTGATTGCGCTACCTTTGCACGGTCAAAATACCGCGGCCGTTAAACTAATAGTCACAGGGCAGGCGGGACCTCTTATTCTTTAGCTTTGCAAGAGGCGATGTTTTTGGTAAACAGGCGAGGCTTGATTTGTTTGCCGAGTTCCTTCTCTTTCTTTTAGTCTTTCCTGAGGTGCACACCTGTGTAGGGTTAACGGTTTATGTTTGAATTTTTTTCTGGTTGTTTGGGTTGTTGTTCAGGTCCCTCTTCGTTTGGGGTCGTTAATGCTCGGTGCGGGTTCGTTCCGAATTACATGTATGCAAGGAGAGAGGCTTGGCTCTCTTATTACTCATATTAGCAGGGTCCCTCCCATGTCTGCATGGGATGGCCCGGTAGGGAAGGGGGGAGTAAGAATTAATGATCAGGATAGAGAGGGGTAGTGATGTATTTGAGCTATAACGCTTTCTATTGGGATGGCTGCTTTTAGGCCCACCCAAATACTTACCTTTATTTAATTATGATCTTTTTCCTCCCGGAAAAGTTGTATCTTGTTTCAAAGGGGCTGTACCCCCTTTGAATAACTCTCACAGTTTCTTGTGGTATCAGGTGGGGTAATACTGAGGTGAATAAAGAATCTGAGAGGCTGAACTTCTATCCATTTCTCGGGCAACCAGCTATAACTAGGTTCGGTAGGTTTATCACCTCTACTCAAAGCTCATTCCACTCTTTTGCCACAGAGACGGGTTCGCCCTATAAATAGGCTGTCTTGGAGTAGCTCCCCTAGTTTCGGGGTGTCAAACTAAAGCACTCTTTGCTTGGGTCACGCTGGCTAAATCATGATGCAAAAGGTACGAGAATAAATCTCTGCTTTACTTAGCTTCACTGGGTTGTTTCATTTCTCTTTCAGCGATCCCTTGCGGTACTTTCTCTATTGCTCCTAAGTCCTTTTTCTGTCGCCCATACTAAAGGGGAAAAATGGTTTGTTTAATTAAAACACTTGTGTATTTGGGGTTATAAATAATGGTTGGTTGTTGTTGTGTTTGTGGGCTAGCTGTTGGGCGTCAGGGTGATCCGATTTGCACGGGTGTCTCTTCAGTGTAAGGGAAGTGTTATTCTATTTTAACTACACTCTGATATTACCAAGTGCACCTTCCGGTACCCTTACCATGTTACGACTTGCCTCCCCTCCGCGATTTTTGGGTTTTTAATTATTTAAAGTGATAGGCTTGGGGAGAGTGACGGGCGGTGTGTGCGCGCTTCAGGGCCGATTTCAGCGGAACACGCTATTTCCCGCTTACTACTAAATCCTCCTTCAGGCGCGTGTTTCAGTGCGCCGTTCGTGTTCCCTAATATAGGGAATGTAGCCCATTTCTTCCCCCTCCATGCGCTACACCTCGACCTGACGTTTTGGGTTGTACCAGTTGTGCTTACTTTTAGGCCTTCACAGGGTAAGCTGACGACGGCGGTATATAGGCGGGATAAACAAGGAAGGGTGAGGTTGAACGGGGGTTATCGGTTCTAGAACAGGCTCCTCTAGGGGGGTCTAAAGCACCGCCAAGTCCTTTGGGTTTTAAGCTGGTGCTCGTAGTTCCCAGGCGGGTAGGGTATGTGATATATTACCAAGGTTTAGGGCTAGGCATAGTGGGGTATCTAATCCCAGTTTGTGCCAGAGCTTTCGTGGGGTCAGGGGTTGTAAAGCTACCTTCGTGGTTGATCTTCTAGCCTTCGGATGCGTATAACAGCTTTGAAGGTGTGCGGCTTTAGTCTTTATTTTCCATAACCACTCTTTACGCCGAATGGTATCAACTTGGGTCTCTCGTATAGCCGCGGTGGCTGGCACGAGTTTTACCGGCCCTCTTAGCTTTAACTAAGTCAAGTTTTCACTTATGGCTTAATGTTTATCACTGCTGAGTTCCCTTGAGGGTGTGGCTAAGCAAGGTGTCATGGGCTTACAGATGTGTGCCTGATACCAGCTCCTTGCTCCCGGGCAGGGAGCTGTAGGGCATTCTCACAGGGGGGCGGATACTTGCATGTGTAAATTTGGCTAAAGTTGATAGTAAAGTCAGGACCAAGCCTTTGTGCGGGCGGGACTTTCTAGGGTCCATCTTAACATCTTCAGTGTTATGCTTTAATTAAGCTACGCTAGC